AGTAAAGTAAAGTTAAATCAAATCTATTAATTTCAATAAAAATGAAAGTCAAATTCAAAAATTAATTAAAAATCTTATACCCATAGATAAAGAAAAGGGGCTAAAAATCAAAAATTTTATTATCGTAACTGGGATCGATGGGGAAAAAACATCCCCATCTTGGAAATGAGAAAATCTAAGAAGGTTAAACCCCTTTTTACTTTGTATTTATGCCTTTGTCAACAAAGAGAGTATTAGTATTTTTAGAATTTAGTAAATCCAGTAAAAGTAAAAAGTAAATTGTTTTTTTAATTTTAAAATTTTAATATAAAAATAAAAGAATGAACTGAGTACCATTTCATATTGATTAGCTTAACTCAATAGATAGTGTAAATTTGAAATTTTTGATTACTTATTTGTTTTTTGTTTGCTGCACAAAAAAACTTTTTGAATTCCCTGTAGAAAGAGATTTCCCTAACGAAAAAGCTTTTAGTGCTGTCCAATACCCCTTTCTTTTCCAAATATTTTTCCGAATACGCTTTTTTGATGTAGAAATACGTTTTTTTGGAACGGCCATTTAAGATAAAAAGTGTTCTAGTTGGATGTGAAAGACATCTATTGTTCAAAACAAAACCTCCCTTACTATTCATTAATTAAAAAAAAAAGAAAGCTAAAGGGGGAAAGATATATGAAAATTGCATCAATAAAATAATATTTCTAGTACTCTAAATAATTGATTAGTATCTTTATTTGATATTATTTCTCATTAAAGTCTATATCTATAGGATCCGCTGTGCCATATAAATTAAATCGAATTAGTTGAGTTTAACGTTACTAATTAATATTAATACTAATTAATTTAATATTAATACTAAATATTAATACTAATTAATAATAATTAATTAATATTAATACTAATTAATAATAATAAAATCCAAGCTTCCAATTTCAGTTCTTTGTTTAGTAACTGATCAAACTCGTCTTTGTTTAGTAACTGATCAAACTCGGGTAAAGGGGTAGGTTGAATTTTCAAATTCAAAAAAAATTAGGAATTACTCTGTTTTATATCAGAAGAAAAGCTTGTAAAATTCTATTTAAATTAATTTAACTTAGTTCATATCTTGACTTTTATTGACTCTTTTCAAAGAGGTAAGATCCGGTCAATCGGAAACAATAAATTAGTAATTAGTAAATTAAGAATTTAAAAAGCCTTTTATGCAACAGACATATCAATACGGGTGGCTCATACCTTTCATTCCACTTCCCGTTCCTATATTAATAGGGGTGGGGCTTCTTCTTTTTCCGACGGCAACACAAGATTTTCGTCGTATGTGGTCTTTTCAAAGTGTTGTATTGTTAAGTATAGTCATGATTTTTTCAATGAATCTGTCTATTCAGCAAATAAATAGCAATTCCACCTATCAATATGTATGGTCTTGGATCATTAATAACGATTTTTCTTTAGAATTCGGCTATTTGATAGATCCACTTACTTTTATTATGTCAATATTAATCACTACCGTTGGAATTATGGTTCTTATTTATAGTGATAATTATATGGCTCATGATCAAGCATATTTGAGATTTTTTGCTTATATGAGTTTTTTCAGTGCTTCCATGTTAGGATTAGTTACTAGTTCTAATTTGATAGAAATTTATATTTTTTGGGAATTGGTTGGGGTGTGTTCCTATCTATTAATAGGGTTTTGGTTCACACGACCTCTTGCAGCAAATGCTTGCCAAAAAGCTTTTGTAACAAATCGTGTAGGGGATTTTGGTTTATTATTAGGAATTTTAGGTTTTTATTGGATAACGGGTAGCTTTGAATTTCAGGATTTATTCGAAATATTCAATAACCAAATTTATAATAACGGGGTTAATTTTGTATTTGTTACTTTGTGTGCTGTTCTATTATTTGCTGGTGCCGTTGCTAAATCTGCACAATTTCCCCTTCATGTATGGTTGCCTGATGCTATGGAAGGGCCTACTCCGATTTCCGCTCTTATACACGCCGCTACTATGGTAGCGGCGGGAATTTTTCTTGTAGCTCGGCTTCTTCCTCTTTTCATAGTTATACCTTCTATAATGAATTTAATCTCGTTGATAGCAATAATAACAGTGTTATTAGGAGCTACTTTAGCTCTTGCTCAAAAAGACATTAAGAGAGGTTTAGCCTATTCCACAATGTCTCAATTGGGTTATATGATGTTAGCTCTAGGTATGGGGTCTTATCGAAGTGCTTTATTTCATTTGATTACTCATGCCTATTCCAAAGCATTATTATTTTTAGGATCCGGATCCGTTATTCATTCAATGGAAACGATTGTTGGCTATTCTCCCTATAAAAGTCAGAATATGGTTCTTATGGGAGGTTTAAGAAAACATGTACCAATCACCAAAAATGCTTTTTTATTAGGTACGCTTTCTCTTTGTGGTATTCCGCCTTTGGCTTGTTTTTGGTCCAAAGATGAAATTCTTAATGATACTTGGTTATATTCGACGATTTTCGCAATAATAGCTT